ACAATTAGATCCATTTTTGAGGGGATTCATATTACTATTATCAATTAGAATAATTTATGGTTGGCTTGGTTGGACTAAAAAAAATGAAGTATCCAGGCTCCGTTTAGAAAAAACCCAATTGGATTGGTAAGATATCTATGATTTCTATTCTTATTTTTTCTTTGTAAAGAGATCCTAATTGTCAAGCAAAGTTATCTCAACTCTAATAACTACTTGTATAAAATATAAAATGAATTGAAAAAAAAAGAAATACAAAAAGAAATGGTAATGGGAGCGTTTGTCCTATATGTACAAATCCAAATCGGGCGGATCTTTACCCGGAGTAGAGCATAAACCTAAAAAGCTGAAACAGACCCATTCAGGAACAAGAAAATACCATCGCGGTTTGGATTAAATCTCGATGAAAGAATACATCAATGAGAAGTTAATTCGATAAGTTTAATGACCCTTTCTTATAACTTATAATCTTATAATCGAAAATAAAATATAAAAAAGGAGTCAAAACTCGTCTTTATTGAAAAATCGAAGAAAAGCCCTTTCGTTAGGAGTAAGAAAGAACCTTTCTAGAAAAAAAAGAAAGAGGACTGGAATCTATACATTGATTCACAATTTTTTTGAGCCGTATGCATCAAAAGGCGCATGTACGGTTCCTAAGGGATACAATTTTACCCTAATCAACCGACTTTATCGAGAAAGATTACTTTTTTTAGGCCAAGAGGTTGATAGCGAGATTTCGAATCAACTTATTGGTCTTATGGTATATCTCAGTATCGAGGATGAGACCAAAGATCTGTATTTGTTTATAAACTCTCCTGGGGGCTGGGTAATACCTGGGGTGGCTGTTTATGATACTATGCAATTTGTGCGACCAGATGTCCATACAATATGCATGGGATTGGCCGCTTCAATGGGATCTTTTATCCTGGTCGGAGGAGAAATTACCAAACGTCTAGCATTCCCTCACGCTTGGCGCCAATGAGGTTTTTATTTGAGAGAAAAAAGAAGACTATGCCTTCGCCATATGAATACTAAGTAATAATAGCATGGCACTTCGAACTCGATATGATAAATTTTTGTATTGTTTTTTTTTTCAAAACATTAGATTCTGTATCGAGAGAGTAGTATGAGATAAGAGGTATTTCCGATTTTCTCGTATCTATCGGGAGTTCAGTTCAGCGTCACAAACTTTTTGTTTTCATGCCGGAGGGTTCTTAACAATATTTATGTTATGAAAGAGTACGAAAAAAAAAAAGATTTTTTCCTTATTTGATCGGAGTAAAAAGAAACTTTGGGATTGCTGAATCACAGACAAAAAAATAAAAAATAAACATATAAAGCAACGGAGCCATCATAGTATTTTTTAACTCCTCCGAAAGGAAGGATGGCAATTTGATCATTTACCCATCTGAGTCTGATAGATTCTATTTTTATCGTTCTTCAATAGAAGGGAGGGTTGGTCAATTTTCTTGTAGAGCCGTATGCACAAAAGATGCCTGTACGGTTGTTCAATTCTATCTTTTTTCTATTCTTTATCTTTCTTTTCTCTTTGCTTTATCATGCGAGATAGGGGAAGCTTTTATTTTGTTATATTATCAGGGTAATGATCCATCAACCTGCTAGTTCTTTTTATGAGGCACAAACAGGCGAATTTGTCCTGGAAGCGGAAGAACTGCTGAAACTGCGTGAAACCCTCACAAGGGTTTATGTACAAAGAACGGGAAAACCCTTATGGGTTGTATCGGAAGATATGGAAAGAGATGTTTTTATGTCAGCAACAGAAGCCCAAGCTTATGGAATTGTTGATCTTGTAGCGGTTGAATGAAAATACCATGGATTTCGCGCAAATCCGTGATTTGAGATTTTCTCTTCGAATTGAATATTCTATTAACTATTAAATAGAAGTAATTCATCATCATTCGGTTAGGATCAATCTAAACCAACCCATCATATTATGTATACGATTCAACATGCCAACAATTAAACAACTTATTAGAAATACAAGACAGCCAATCAGAAATGTCACGAAATCCCCCGCTCTTCGGGGATGCCCTCAGCGTCGAGGAACATGTACTAGGGTGTATGTGCGACTCGTTTAGATCATGAGCTGGCACAAAAGCAAGAAAACAACTTTTACAGTATCAATGATCAGTACCGGTGAATGGGATAGGATGGAAGAAGGAACTCCATTTATTATTTAAAAAACTAAACTCTATCATATCCCTCTATTGTGTATGAAGTTTATGGTTTCCGTTGGTGTAAATCCAATCACCTGAATTTAAGATGATAAGAAACTCTCCATTGGTAACAAATGGTTATCCATTAAGCGGAGTAAATCTTATTTAAAAAGCATAAAACATAAGGATTAGGTAGGCTCCCACTCTGGCAAGAACGGACTAAGAGGGTCAGCTACCCAGCAAACTTTCATAATTAAATACCGTTACTGTAGAGGTAGATCTGATTGTGAAAGACCTATTACTGGATAATTCATGGGTAGAGCCAA